GATATGTGTTTAAAAAAGGAGCCTTTTCGTTGTTTTTGATCATTAATAAATCGAATAAACGAAAGCTTGTTTTCATAATTTTAGGTCCTTCTTTACCCCACAGAGACATTGAATAGAATGAGCTGCTTTTTTTGCCACTGTAATTTTGAAAATAAACGTTTAAATGTCCTTCAAAAGTAAGTAAATAGATCCGAAACATATAAAAGGCGGTTAATCCTGCCGTAGAATAAGCTATTATTGCAAAAATCGGTGAATACAACCAACTATCACTAAGAATTTCATCTTTGGACCAAAAACAAGCAAGAGGTGGAATACCACAAAGAGAAAGTGTACCTAATAAAAAAGAAGTTTTTGTAATTGGTACATGTTTTCTTAAACCGCCCATAAGAACCATATTCTGACTTTTATCTGGAGAATACCCAACAATAGCTTCCATCGAATGAATAATAGATCCAGATCCTAAAAACAACAATGCTTTCGAATAAGCATGAGTAATCAAATGAAATAAAGCAGCTTGATAAGAACCCATACCTAAAGCTAACATCATATAACCCAATTGAGACATTGTAGAATAAGCTAAACCTCTCTTAATATCTTTTTGAGCAAGAGCTAAAGTAGCTCCTAAAAACAATGTTATTATACCGATCAAAGATATTAGATTTAATATGTAAGGTATAGCTATGAAAAGAGGAAGAAGCCGAGCTACAAGAAAAATTCCTGCTGCTACCATCGTAGCAGCATGTATAAGAGCCGAAATAGGGGTAGGCCCTTCCATGGCATCGGGTAACCAGACATGAAGGGGAAATTGAGCAGATTTCGCAACTGCGCCGGCAAATAATAGGAAGGCACATAAAGTAACAAATAAAGGATTAACTTCATTATTGGAAACCAAGTTATTGAATATTTCAAACAAATCCCGAAATTCAAAACTACCTGTTATCCAATAAAAACCTAAAATTCCTAATAATAACCCAAAATCCCCGACACGATTAGTTACAAACGCTTTTTGACAAGCATTCGCCGCACTAGGTCGGGTGAACCAAAAACCTATTAATAGATAAGAACACATTCCAACTAATTCCCAAAAAATATAAATTTGTATTAAATTAGAACTAGTAACTAATCCCAACATTGAGGTATTGAAAAAACTCATATAAGCAAAAAATCTCACATATCCCCGATCATGAGACATATAATTGTCACTATAAATAAGAACCATAATCCCAACACTAGTGATTAATATTGACATAATAGAAGTAAGTGGATCAACCAAGCAGCCAAACTCTAAAGAAAAATCATTATTGATGGTCCAAGACCATACATATTGATAAACAGAATTGTTATTTAGTTGCTGAATAAAGAAATGGGCTGAAAAAATCATAACTATACTTAATAATAAAACACTCGGAAAAGCCCACATACGGCGAAGATTTTTAGTTGCCGTTGGAAAAAGTAGAAGTCCAGCTCCTATTAACATAGGAACTGGAAGTGGAATGAACGGTATGATCCATGAATATTGATATGTATATTCCATATAAAAATAAATAAAAAAAATTATCTTAATTAATTGTTTCTGATTCACCAGTTCTTATTTCTTTTCTTTTGAAAGCGATCGATTAATAAAAAAAATTAAGATATATAAAATAAAACTTAAATAGAATTTCCCAGGTTTAATTATTCGGAATCTTTCCAAACTACTTCAAATCAAATATTTCAAATGAAGATGAAGAGTTAGGGTTAGTCAAATGATATGAACAATTTACGAGTGAAAAATAAATATGTACTTTGTTTATTATTAGTTTATTATTAAATTTATTATTAATATTGAATTGTTAATATGAAATTAAAATTATTAAGTCCAATTTTATGAAGATAAAAACGAAAAATTGCAATTTCGGTCTAATTATTACGTATTACAATAATTTATTTATATCTATAGAGCAAGGATAAATAATGACGGCAAAAAAGTATTTAATATGAATCATAGGGCCCATAACTTGACTCATAAAACCTATTTCCCATAAAACAAAACCAATTTATTGCAGTTTGGTTCGGCTATTCCCAATCATTAAGAAATTTTTTTAGAACTAATTGATTGTCTTCCATTACAATAAAAGCTATTTGTAGGAAATGCTTTGGTATCCCACACTTTTTTTATGTAAAATAAAAAGGAGGGGCAAAAAAATGGCTTTTAGAAAGTCTTTTGTATATTTTAATCAATTAACTACTAGGCTTAGGCTCATTCGAGTTTGAAAATGAAAATTCCTTTCTTCGAACCTGACCAATTTAATTAATATAATAGAAAAATAAAATTTATTACATTTTTTTTTTATTAAGCAGGAGAGGGATTGAGTTTTTAAATCTTTCGATGTATTTTATTACATGTAAGAATGGAACATGACAAAACTAGAAAGCAAAGACCCAACCCCTTTTGTTTGTATTTTTTATTTTATCAACTTCAATCTATTCTATTTGGCATAGTAGATCTTATTGTTCTTAGTAATATTTTAGACAATTTTTCCATACACCTTTTATGATGAGGGGAATGTAATTTAGAGAATAGCTAGCTAGAGATATAGTAAAGAACAATTGATTTTGAACAATAGATGTCTTTCACATCCAACCGATGAACCGATTATAATTTAAAAATGGCAGTGCCAAAAAAGCGCACCTCTAGTTCAAAAAAACGTATTCGTAAAAATATTTGGAAAAGGAAAGGGTATTGGGCAGCATTGAAAGCTTTTTCGTTAGCGAAATCTCTTTCTACCGGTAGCTCAAAAAGTTTTTTTTGTGTGACAAATAAATAATCAAACAATAGACTAAATAATGTGAATCGGTCTAATTCAAAAAATAGTCTCATTTTTGTTATAATTTATTTATAAGTTTTTTTTTTCTAAACTTTAGAAGTTATCAAGATTATAAATAATATTAATCTAATAATAATAATTAATAATAGATAATAATCTAAATTACTATTTCATTTTTATTTAATAAAAAAAAATTATTTCCATTCTCTAATGTTTTAACCTGATCAATAACAATATAAAATGGAATTCATTTTGTTTTGTTATTTTTTAGTAGAAATAATAATTCGGTTGTCTACTGAATTCAAAAAGTGAATGGTATTCTTTTGTTTGAAAAAAGAATAGACGCAAGCACAAGGTTTCACCTTTTGTTTTGGTATGTTTTATCATTTTCAAGATGGGGATTATCACCTTCCCCATCGACTTGACTCGATAATCAATTTACTTTTTAGTTCTATCCATGGATTGAAGTCAAAATTATCTAGTTCAAAATGTTCCATTTTATTTTCAGGAGACCATAAAGTAATAAACTATGAAACGAAAAACCCCGTTGTTAGTTAAGTTAAAAAAAGGATACCCTAAAATAAATAAAAAACAAAACTATTATAAGAATAATTAATATTATTAACGAAAACGTTTAGATTAAATGCCGCCTAATTTTGAAACAAATTTTTAGTCATCAATTTTAATCTTTCCTAAAAAATATTGAATTAACCCCCTCAATCTCGACGATTGAATAAAAATAGGTTATTATGATTTCGAATAAGCCGCTATGGTGAAATCGGTAGACACGCTGCTCTTAGGAAGCAGTGCTAGAGCATCTCGGTTCGAGTCCGAGTAGCGGCATGTCTTTTTCTAAATTCGAAAAGAGTAAGCCCTATAATAAATTCAATTCCCTATTTCAATTCCTATAATTGAGGCCCCCTTTTTAATAAATTTTATGATATTTTCAACTTTAGAGCGTATATTAACTCATATATCCTTTTCGATCATTTCAATTGTAATTACAATTCATTTGATAACTTTATTTGTCGATGAAATCGTAGGACTATATGATTCATCAGAAAAGGGGATGATAGCTACTTTTTTCTGCATAACAGGATTATTAGTTACTCGTTGGATTTATTTTGGGCATTTACCATTAAGCGATTTATATGAATCATTAATTTTTCTTTCGTGGGGTTTTTCCATTATTCATATGATTCCGTATTTTAAAAAACAAAAAAACCATTTAAGCGCAATAACGGCGCCAAGTGTTATTTTTACCCAGGGTTTCGCTACTTCAGGTCTTTTAACCGAAATGCATCAATCCGCAATATTAGTACCTGCTCTCCAATCCCATTGGTTAATGATGCACGTAAGTATGATGGTATTGGGCTATGCAGCTCTTTTGTGTGGATCATTATTATCACTAGCTCTTCTAGTCATTACATTTCGAAAATTCATAAGGATTTTTAGTAAAAGCAATAATTTATTAACGGAGTCGTTTTCCTTTGGTGAGATTCAATACGTTAATGAAAGAAACAATGTGTTACAAAACACTTCTTTGATTTCTTCTCAGAATTATTACAGATATCAATTAATTCAACAATTGGATCGATGGAGTTATCGTATTATTAGTTTAGGGTTTATCCTTTTAACCATAGGCATTCTTTCGGGAGCAGTATGGGCTAATGAAGCATGGGGATCCTATTGGAATTGGGATCCAAAAGAGACTTGGGCATTTATTACTTGGACCATATTTGCGATTTATTTACATATTCGAACAAATAAAAATTATGAAAGCGTAAATTCTGCAATTGTGGCCTCAATGGGCTTTCTTATAATTTGGATATGCTATTTTGGGGTTAATCTATTAGGAATAGGGTTACATAGTTATGGTTCATTTACATTACCATCTAATTGAATAAGGTACTTGACAACTAGAAGCCTAGGGCAGCATACGTATATATATGAAACCCTCATGTAAACCATCAAGAACCATTTGAATCATTCCATTTCCATTACTTGATTCAAATGGTTCTCGAAAATGTCAAAAATATCTGGTTATATATAGAATTCCAATTTTTTTATTTAACTTAAAAACAGAAAAAGACTTTTTTTGTACAATGAACGATTTTAAAAATCATCAGGTTTTTTATTTTGGTTTATTGACAAAAACTATCTATAAAAAAAATTTGATATAATAGCTTCGACCTTGTCAACTGATAATGAGAAAACGAAATCGGGATAAATACCAATACCTATTACAGGTAAAAGGATAGAAATAGAAATAAATAACTCTCGCGGTCCAGAATCAAAAAAATAAGAGTTTGGGGCATTAAAAAGCTTGTATCCATAGAACATCTGGCGTAACATAGATAATGAATAAATAGGAGTTAATATCATTCCAATTGCCATTACAAAAGTAATTAATACTTTTGTCATTAAAAGATATTTTTGGCTAGTAAGTATTCCAAAAAAAACTATCAATTCGGCAACAAAACCGCTCATGCCCGGTAATGCAAGCGAAGCCATTGATAAGATACTGAAAGTCGTGAATATTTTTGGAATTGCGATAGCCATTCCGCCCATTTCGTCGAGATAAATAAGTCGTATTCTATCATAACTCGTTCCGGCCAAGAAAAAAAGCGCAGCGCCAATAAATCCGTGAGAAATTATTTGTAAAATGGCCCCATTGAGCCCTGTATCGCTTATAGAACCAATTCCTATAATTATGAAACCCATATGAGATACAGAGGAATAGGCTATTCTTTTTTTTAAATTACGCTGACCAGGAGATGTTAAAGCTGCATAGATAATTTGAATTGTGCCCACTATCATCAACCAGGGAGAAAATATAGAATGGGCATGGGGTAATAATTCCATATTGATCCGAACCAACCCATACGCTCCCATTTTTAATAAGATTCCGGCTAAAAGCATACAAGTACTATAATGTGCCTCTCCATGGGTGTCTGGTAACCATGTGTGTAGGGGTATGATCGGTGATTTGACAGCAAAAGCAATAAGAAATCCAATATAGAATATTATTTCCAGGGCTACAGGATACGATTGATTAGCTGATGTTTCAAAATTTAATGTCGGTTCAGTGGAGCCATATAAACCAATACCCAGAACTCCTATTAATAAAAAAACAGAACCTCCGGCAGTGTACAAAATAAATTTTGTAGCTGAATACAAACGTTTCTTTCCCCCCCACATGGATAGAAGTAGATAAACGGGAATTAATTCTAACTCCCACATGATGAAAAAAAGTAAAAGGTCTTGAGAAGAAAATGGTCCTATTTGACCGCTATACATTGCTAACATTAGGAAATGGAATAGTCGGGAATCTCGAGTAACGGGCCAAGCCGCTAAAGTAGCTAAAGTTGTGATAAATCCTGTCAGTAAAATGGGTCCTATAGAAATTCCATCTATTCCCAATCTCCAGTAAAAATCAAAAAAATTGATCCATTGATAATTCTCCGTTAGTTGCATTAACGGATCATCCAATTGGAAATGATAACCGAATGCATAGGTTGTTAGAAGGAGTTCCGTTATGCATATAGATATAGTATACCATCTTATTACCTTATTTCCTCTATGAGGAAGAAAGAAAATTAAGGAACCCGCGGTTATTGGCAAAACTACAACTAGCGTTAACCAAGGAAAATTATTCATAGTAAAAACAAAATAAACTTGGACCAGAAAAACCCGTGCTCGAAATAAATATATTTTGAGCGCGGGTTTTTGTCGGTAAAGGTAAAAAAATCAAATGTATTCGAGTAGGGTTTTCTGGAACGTATTAATAAGCTAGACCCATACTTCGAGTTGTTTCATGCCATAAATAAACGCGAACACTCAAGAAATCCGTTGGACAGGCGGATTCACATCTCTTACAACCGACACAGTCCTCTGTTCTTGGAGCAGAAGCGATTTGCTTAGCTTTACATCCGTCCCAAGGTATCATTTCTAATACATCGGTTGGGCAGGCTCGCACACATTGAGTACACCCTATACACGTATCATAAATCTTTACTGAGTGTGACATTGGATCTATAAATTTTTGAACGTCAGAAATTTTCGATCTAGTAAATTTGTAAATAAATCATATATTTAAACACCAGATGAATCAATAATTTACCAGAAATTTTGAAGCAATCTACTTCTGGATCGACTCGCGCGATAGAGCCAAAATACTTTGATTTCTTACATTTTCGAAAATGTGGATTAGATTTAATGTATGGGCATGTTAATTTGAATTTATGAATATTCTAATTTCTATGATTAATACTACTTATTCAACAAATTCGATTGATTGATACGAGTTGATTTTCTGTTACGATAAATTGACGAAACAATAGCCGGTCCAATAGCTGCTTCAGCGGCGGCAATAGCTATAACAAAAATGGAGAAAATATTTCCTTTTAATTGCCGGCTATCAAAAAAATCAGAAAATGTTACGAAATTTATATTAACCGCATTCAGTATAAGTTCAAGACACATAAGGGCTCTAACCATATTTCGGCTCGTGATCAATCCATAGATACCGATAGAAAATAAGTAGGCACTCAAAACAAGTACATGCTCGAGCATCATTGACTAACTCCTTATCAATTTTGATTCATTTCAATATGAACTGAACAACAATTCAACAGATTCAATTGACTAGAATATAAAGTCCGGAACAAAGGAATATATTGTATTAGTAATA